GGGATGATTGTATAATTGCTTTATATGGATCCCGTCCGGTTGAGACCACAAGTAAAAATGACATTGCCAAAAGTTTACAAGGTGATATTTCCATTTCTTCATCAGAAGATGAGTCCCCCTTGAAGTCAGAATCGATTTTCCTTGATATCTGACATAATGCATAAAAGGGTCTTTGAACAACCATAGGGTTTTCTGAAAATCGTTACAAAGCACTACTACAAGATGTTCTATTTTTGCATAGAAATGTGTTCGCTCAAGAAAGGATCCAAAAGATGTTGATCGTAAATGAAAAGATTGTTTACGGAGAAAAATGAATATGGATTCACATTCATATACATGAGAATTAGATAGGAACCAGAATAATCTTTGATTCTCTTTTGAAAAAAGGGAAATGGGTTTTTGGGGAGTAATGAGCCTATTTGAATTCCAATACTCGTAGAGAGAGAATCGCAATAAATGCAACGAGGGAGTATCTTGTATCCAAGAGTGAAGGGTTTGAACTAAGATTTCCAGATGGATGGGGTGAGGTATTAGTATATCTGACACATGATTTAAATGTGATAATTTGTCCTCGAAAAAGGGAAATATTGAATGAATAGATCGTAAATTATGAGATTTTGCTATTTCTTTTTCTTCTAGGGAAGGTATCAATCGCAGTGAGAATGGAATTTCCATAATGACTACAAAACCCTCCGATATCATTTGAGAATCAAAATCATTGTTGTGCCCAACGAATCGATTTTGGTTAGAATCATTAAACGAAATAATCAAATGATTCTGTTGATGCATTCGAGTAATTAAACGTTTCACAATTAGTGAACTAGATTTATTATCATGACCTAAATTTTCCATGGGTTCATAAAAAATCCATCCATTTAAAGCATGATCATGAGCAAGTGCGTAGATATATTCTTGAAATAGAAAGGGATATAGGAAATATTGTTGCCGAAATCCATCTACTTCTAAATACCCTTGAAATTCCTCCATTTGAAATTACACTTGAACCGAATGTGGGATTTCTTGAACTATCAAATAATACATAGTGCGATACGGTCAGAACAGGGTATTATAGTAAGAAAAGAATAGATACCCCGGAGCCAGGAAGGACAATCGACGGATCCTATTTCCATCCAATTTGTTTGTGTTCGTTATAATTACAAAAGATGGTTAGAAATACTTTATTTTTGCAACCCGATCACTCTTTTGACTTTGGAATAATGAATTTTTATCAGTATACCGCTTCTTCTACACATTCGTCTCCACTACATAATAGAGAATAGTTAGGATTCATGAAAAAAAGGAATCGATGATCCACTCACAAGAGAACCCTTTCCCACATCGGGCACTAATATATTTTTAACGTCTAATTAGATCGGATAATCGTTCGAATTAAGAACAAACAGAAGCTCGTTGCTTTTTGTTTCCCTATAATTGGAGCCATAGGGCTCTATCCATTTATTCACTCGACCCAACTTGAATTAATTTGACCCCTTTCCAAGAAAAGAATCAAAACAAGATTTTGTACCGATCCGTTAAGGATGAAGTATTCTAAGAATTCTCCATTGATACGACATGCTGTTTTTTCCATTCATTCCCTTTCAGGATCAGTCGTGGTCTTACAAACTCTACCAATGGTATGGACGAATCCGTTGCTTCATCAAAATGTGTAAAAGATCATAGCCGCACTTAAAAGCCGAGTACTCTACCGTTGAGTTAGCAACCCATACATATAAATATGGTGTGTAGATACGATCGGAATAAAAAATAAATAAAGAGATTTGATTGCCCGACCCCGTCAAAACACTGAACTAGCAATAAATCAAAAAGAAAAATTGGATGATCAATTGTGAACATAAAAATGAACAGAGATCAGATTAAAATACAACAGATTCTGGGATAAATATAGAGAAAATCTAAATAGATGTAAAAGTTTATAGACTGACTACCCATACTCTATCTTTTTTTTTATTATCATTAAATTAACTAAGATACTTCTTGTGTCACAGCGAATTCGACGAACCCATCATTTGAATGAAATAAAGAAACAAATATAATTTGATCGTGGATAAATAGATCTATTTATCCACGATCAAATTATATTTGTTCGATACACCATTGTCAATATAAATTGAATGTTGAGAAAATAAATTCAATAAAAAGAAAATAAGGACTTGTGTTGGAGTGGCACTACATATACATAGATAAGAAATGAAATATGAATGGGGGAATAAATAAGGAATTCAAAATGAAAGTAGGAAAAAAATCTCGGGTCTATTCAATGGAGGTACAATAAGCAATATTGACCTTTTGTTTGTTGGTAGAGTCCCAACGAAAACCATCCGGTTGATGGTAATCCCATAATTTCCCAGTTATTTCATCTATTCACTCCATTTTTTTTCTACCTGTCTCATATCAATCAATAGAAGATATTTTTTTAATCGTTCTATGATATGGGATCATGTGGGAGAAACAATGAATAGAGCAAAAAAAAGGGAATGGTGGAGAAACAATTAGACAAAACTAGATACTGGGCAGCCCCCCCGTTTTTTTTATTTAATGAATTTCATTTGATTAATTCGAAGTTCCTTAAATACCTCCGCCTTCTTTGAAATATCATGAACAGTTCCTGTAGGTTGAGCACCTTTTTCAAGGAAATATAGAATATCGGGAACGTTTGAATAAGTTTGGTTCTTTATCGGATCGTAAGAACCCACTTTACGAAGATCTCTTCCCTCTCTTCGGGATCGAACATCAATTGCAACGATTCGATAGATGACTCATTGGGATAGACATAAATGAACAATCCCCCCCTAGAAACGTATAAGAGGTTTTTCCTCGTACGGCTCCAAAAAGAATGATTCGAATTTATGTATTATAGCGGCAAATGGATCCACAAAATCATCAATTAGACTATGATTTGAGTCTTTTTTTTTCAGGAAGGAAGAAAAAAAAAAAAAGAAATCTCATTCGTACTCATAACTCAAGTTGGGTAATTCTCAAAGAGCTCGAAGGGAAATCTTTAGACATTTATTGAGCCGTCTCTAACCTCTTTTGTTTGTCTCGCCTAGAATCTATTTTTTTCTTCCCCATTCTGATCTAGTTGTTGAGACAATTGAAAACGGTGTTTCCTTGTTCCGGTATCCTTTTTGATTTTATCTTTGCTTTGAATCATTGGGTTTAGACATTACTTCGGTGATCCTTAATTGTTTCAAAATGGCAGCAACATACCTTTTGTTATTTCGTTCTATAGAAACGATTGATTCCTCTGTGATACACTTTTGATCGAAATAGTTTTACCAATTCCGACAACTCCATTTTACTTTTTTTACTTGTTTGTTCGAACTTGATCCTTTCCATTTCTATACCGAAGATATACTTACGAAGTTGTTCCAACCTATTGATTGGCATTAACCCTAGATCCTTCCCTCTGCTAAATGAATCAATTCTTTATGCTCGAGCTACATCATGTACTATATTTTTTTATTTTATTACAACTCCCAATTTGGGTCCTAGTGGAATAGAACAAACTATGTCGAGCCGAGAGCATCTTCATTGATATATAAAATGGTGGGTGCAAGAATCCACAACCGATAATGTCCTTCAAGTCGCACGTTGCTTTCTACCACATCGTTTCAAACGAAGTTTTACCATAACATTCCTCTCATTTTGGACCGGTATGGAATTGATTCAATATGGAATCATGAATAGTCATTGGCTCAATCGGTATATGGTATATGAAGTCATCCATACTTCATTTTCATATATGGATAGTTATCTGGGAAAGTCTCAGCAAGAATATAATTTAACCCCATATTTTATTAGAAGAATGAAACACATTTATAAAAAACACGAAGAAATGAGTTGCTTAACACTTCTTTTCTTTACATCTTCAACAAATTGTTAGAAACGATGAATCATGAAAGATCCAATTCTTTCTCAAACAACTAAAGAAGGGTCTTTAATTAGATTACCGATACGGAAACAGAATGAGTCATTACCCAGATAAGCTATTCCAATGACCGGGAAAGGTCACAAGTGACCCGATAGGATAAATTCACCAATGTCACACTTCTTCGAGTATCAAGAATTTATAAGGAATCATTAAAGTTTCAATAATTTCCTACTTCGACATCATTACTGGAAATCTGTTTTCCAGTAAAGACTGAATTTGATCTCTAAATCCATCAACAAACCGGTACAACGAGGATCTAAAAACGTTTAGCGGATATCTGATTGAAAAAATAAGAATCGTAGGAGTCCGATTTTTCCGTATTCATCAGATACACCAAACAAGTGTTACCGGGGATAATCGTGGGTATTTAAGGGATCACAGATCTTTTTCGCCAAAACCGAAACACCGGCGTCACTGAAATAGAACAATAACCATACACATACAGATAGGCATGGTTCATTTTCTACAGATTTTGCTTTACTTCAGATTCAGGAATCTTTCCATAAAGTAAAGTGAATGGAATGAATGTATGAATCTCCCCCCAATCGATCGCTACATTGATTTCCAATTATTCATTGTAGCCAAATACAAAATAAAAGAAATTAGTCCAAAGAAACTGTTCCGTATTGAATTTTTTTGTTTGTTAATAAGATCCGGATGGCAAGGGTCTTGAAATTGATACCTCCCTTTGCGTGCGAATTCACTCATATCTACACGAATTCTATGGGGATCATGAATCATACCAAAAGCCAATTAAAAAAGATCTTCTTATGGGGCGCTGTGCTATCCTATCTTGTATAAGTACAAAGCAAAATGGGTTCGTATCAATTCGTTGTTACTATTTTTATTTTGCCCCACCCCAGTCTCAGGAGCTTTCATTCCAGCGATGGAATTAATACCAAGAACCCCTTCCCGTTTAGAATACAGAATCCACATAGAATTGGTCATTTTGTCTACCCTATATTTATTTACTTTAGGGAAGATAGAGACCTCTCTTTTATTTCGCATTTCGACTCAGAATGCATCATGTGAAAATCAAAATATCATAGATATGGGGCATAAAGTTTCTCCAAATGACTAACTAACCTTCAATAGGAATATGGACGAGGGGGCGAACATACGCTGAATAGCCACCCATTTTTTTTTTTTTGAATTTCACTTTGATCTTTGTTCCCATCCTACCTATATCAAAAAAGATATTTATTTCCATCCACATGTCATTGATACTAGATTCGTTTGTGAGAAACAAAATCGAAAGGGAGGATATGATTCATAGAAGAATCATTAGAAATCACAAAGAAAGATTGGATCACGTTGTATCCAACATTACACTCTTAAGCAGTTGAGTGTTAAAAAGAACAATCTTTATTCTGATAGAATTGGTCTGGGACGGAAGGATTCGAACCTCCGAGTAACGGGACCAAAACCCGTTGCCTTACCGCTTGGCCACGCCCCATTTTCATTTCTATTCGACACCGATAAACACTAATATTGGTATTGGTTGTTCGTCAATTCCAGCCCCAATATCTATGGAATTGGTTGTTGCTAGGATTCTACATCTACACATGTAGATGTAGAATCAAAATGAATTCATTGATCATTACATATAATTCAATTAAGATATTGTATGTAAGGTATGATTCCTTCTATTCTCATTTGAGAATTGAAGGATTTTTGATTGAGGGGGTTCAAAGAAAAAGAAAGATTTTATGGCCTACCTTCTCTTCTTTCTTCATTTTTCCCCTTATATCAATAACCCAATAATAATGAAATTATCTCCAAGAACAAAATGTTTGTTATGCTTAATATCTTTAGTTTGATCTGTCTTAATTCTGCCCTTCATTCGAGTAGCTTTTTCTTCGCCAAATTGCCCGAAGCTTATGCTTTTTTCAATCCAATCGTAGATGTTATGCCAGTCATACCTGTGCTCTTTTTTCTCTTAGCCCTTGTTTGGCAAGCTGCTGTAAGTTTTCGATGAGATCTTTAATACTGTTTTAGAAACATTCATGATTTCTTCGATCAAAAAATTCGATTCTAAGAATTGATAAGATCACATAATGAACGCTCGACTCAAACATGGAAATTCTTTTTGATAGCCGCGATGAATCGGAATCACCTCATTTCTTCATTCTGACCTTCTCTTCTGGGGGTCAAAGACCTTGTGTATGGTCCCTACAATACCTAATTGTAGATATGAGAGAAGAAAAAGAATCTTATTACAAATTCATTCCTGCAAATTCCTTTGTTTTCTAGAAACCACTTCATTTCTTTTCTTGGTGTCAAAACGGAATATGTGGTACAAAAATAGAGAATCTATTCCCCTATTTCCCCCCAAAATGATCTTGGAGATTGTGTAATGCTTACTCTCAAACTCTTCGTTTACACAGTAGTGATATTCTTTGTTTCGCTCTTCATCTTTGGATTCCTATCTAATGATCCAGGACGTAATCCTGGACGTGATGAATAAAAAATCAGAGGTTTTTCCTTGCTTGATTTCTGAATTTTCTTAGGATTTTCTTTCTCTATTCCATACATTTAACTATGAGAAAGGGGGTTAGAGATTTTTTCGAATTCGAAAGGGAAATCTCAAGTGATCAGAAGGAACGGAGAGAGAGGGATTCGAACCCTCGGTACAAATAACTCGTACAACGGATTAGCAATCCGCCGCTTTAGTCCACTCAGCCATCTCTCCCAATTTTAAAAGGATAATTCATATGTGACGCGTGAAGTCAAAGTAAAGATTGATAAAAGCCTTTCCTTATCTTTCTTTATTCTATAAATATACTATAAATATAGAAATATAGACGAATTATATCAATCATCAATTCCATTTAGATAAAGATTCGAAACAGATATCTCCAATAGAAAGAGTACCTCTTTGATTTCGTCCGAAAGATTCTTTCTTTTATTCCCCCGGCCTGGCCAGTACCTAGCCAGGCCATTCCTTGTTTTATTCCAATGAATCATAGATCAAATGATTTATTTGATTTGAAAGCGCAAATACTTGTTATTGAAGTAGCAACAAGGCTATTCCCATTCCTATGATAGGAGTATCATTTCTTATTATTCTTTGTTTTTCTTTTTCTCGATTTACTTAACTGGAATAAAAAAAAACATATTTTTTTCTATTAAAATAGAACTCATATATTTTTTCAAAAGACATGTTTGAACACTTCAGTCCATAAACAAAACGATATGATTTTTCACTCGATCCAATCGACCCGAATTCATAAGATTTGGCAGTTGAATGAATAGGAAAAGGAGTCGCTTCGAAAAAGAAAAATGGAGCTCTGGATTCTTGTACAACTCAACTCATTTTTATATTCCGGCTTCAATGGTCCTTTCGGGCCGGGACTATCAGGAATGACTCCCCGATAAAAGATATAACTTGTTATTTAAATGAACCTTTTTTCCTATTTTATCAAGTCTCCCCGTCAGAGCACAACATGTCAGCACTCCGATTTTCATGATTTTGATCCTATCTTGATTACGTTTCACTCCCTTGTTCGACAATTCATTCGTATACAATAATCATATTGTAGCGGGTA